GCTTACTAATGGGATGTCCTAATACATTACAAAATTTTGCTTTAGCCAATGATCTAATTAGAGGAATAATTGGAATTATTGTATCAAGCTTTTTCATAAGATTTTCCATTATAAATGACTTTTCCAACATTTGACTCCGTACCACTGAAGGATTTAGCCGCACATTTGAAAAATAACCCAAAAAGTAAAATGAATGCTCGTATAATTGGTTTATATGGATCTTTCCTGGTTGAGACCAAACAAAAAAATGACATTGCCATAAATGAATAAGATAGTATTTCCATTTTTTCATCAAAAAAGGCGTATTCTTTGAAGCCAGAATGGACTTTCCTTGATATCTAACATAATGAATGAAAGGGTCCTTGAAGAACCATAGGGTGGACGAAAAATCCTTATCAAAGACTTCTATAAAATGTTCTATTTTTGCATAGAAATAGATTCGCTCAAAAAAGACTCCATAAGATGTTAATCGTAAATAAGAAGATTTGTTACGGAGAAAAAGAAAAATGGATTCGTATTCACATACATAAAAATTATATAGGAACAGGAAAAATCTTGGATTACGTTTTGAAAAAGCATAAATCCTTTTTTTTGGAGTAATAAGACTATTCCAATTACAATACTCATAAAGAAAGAGCCTTAATAAATGAAAGGAGGAGGCATCTTTCACCCAGTATCGAAGGGTTTGAATCAAGATTTCCAGATGGATAGGATAGGGAATTTGTACATCTAACACATAATTTAAATATGGAAATTTTTCCTCAAAAAAGGGAAAAATTGAATGAATGGATCGTAAATTATAGGATTTTATGATTTCTGCCTTCTCTAAGGAAGAGATTAATTGTAGGGAAAATGGAATTTCCACGCTGACGGCAAGTCCCTCTGATATTATTTGAGAATACAAATTCTTGTTGTACCCCCAAAATGGATTTTTGTTAGAATTATTAGCAGAAAAAAGAAAATGATTCTGTTGATACGTTCGAGTAATTAAACGTTTTACAATTAGTAAACTAAATTTATTGTCATAACTTAGATTTTGTACCAAAATAGAACTATTTAAACCATGATCATAAGCAAGTGCATAAATATACTCCCGAAAAAAAAGTGGGTATAGGAAGTCGTGTTGACGAGATCTATCTAATTCTAAATATACTTCAAATTCCTCCATTTTTTTTTATTTGATTGGGACCAAGGATCGAAGATTTATTGGGTTATCAAATAATACATAGTGCGATACAGTCAAAACATGGTATTCTATTCTAATAAAAAAAAAAGAAAAAAGATACCTAGAAAACAAGTAAGACTCATGAACGGACTCTCTCTACTCGCTTTTTCCATCTAATTGTTTTATGTTCGTTCTAGGATAACAAGATAGTTAGAAATCCTTTATTTTCTCAACCCAATCGCTCTTTTGATTTTGGAAAAAAAATCTTTATCAATATACTCTTTCTTCTACACATTTATCGCCATCCAAATACAATAATTTAATAATTATAAATAATATAATTATTATATAATTCTAATATAATAGATATAATAGAGAATAGCTAATAGTTAGGATTCATAACAAAAATGAATAATCCATTCACGGGAAAAGCTTTTCCCACATCAAGTACTAATATTTTTTAATTTTTAACATATAATTAGATGGGGTAATCATTCAAATTCAAAACGAAAGCTCGTTCCTTTTTGTTTCCCTATAATTGGAGCTACCAAACTCTATCCATTTATTAATTCAACCCAACTGTGAATTTATTTTGTTGCGAGCCAAAAATGGAAACATGGATTTTTGCTCGATCCAATAACAATGAAATATTCTTTGAATTCTCCATTGATACGACAATTGATACGACATGCTGCTTTTTCCATTCATTCCTTTCTGGATCAGTCGTGGTCTTACAAACTCTACCGATGGTATGGACGAATCCATTGCTTCATAGAAATGTGTAAAAATTGGAGTCGCACTTAAAAGCCGAGTACTCTACCGTTGAGTTAGCAACCCTAAAAAAAAAATAAACTAAACAAATAAACTAAAAAGATGTGTAGATACAACCGCAATCAAAATAAAAAAAAAAAGAACTTCTTTTCTTCTTTCTATGACAGAAAATCCAACGAACCCATCTAGTTGATGAAGTAAAAAAATCCTATGGAATGTCAATAAATAGATCCATTTATTCACGATCGGATTATATTTGTTTGATACACTGTTGTCAATATTAATGTTGAAAAAAAGAATACAATGGAAAAAATAAAGGAATTAAAAAAAATATATTTTTGAAATTATAAAAAACAGCATTCTACGGCAGCAATAAGAAATCCAAATTTGGGTATGAATATAGAAAGAGAGCAGGGAGGGGGAGATAAAAGAGAAAAGGATTATATAAATCTCGATAAAAGTCATCCACACCCTCTTTTTATTTATTTATATTTATTTATTTTGGAAATTGAATTTCGTTTGTTGATTAGGATTAAGTTCCATAAAAACACCCGCTTTTTTTGAAATATCCTGAACAGTTCCTGTAGGTTGAGCGCCTTTTTCAAGGAAATATAGAATAACAGGAATATTTAAATAGGTTTGATTCCTTATCGGATCATAAAAACCCACTCTCCGAAGATCTCTCCCCTCTCTTCGGGATCGAACATCAATTGCAACGATTCGATAAACGGCTCATTGGGATAGATATAGATAAACAATACACCCCCCCTAGAAACGTATAAGAAGTTTTCTCCTCGTACGGCTCGAGAAAATTCGAAATTATGTCAAATTATGTCTATGTATAGAATTATGATGTCAAATAGATTCATAAAATCATCAAATCAATTAGACTATGATTTAAATTAAATAGTTTTTTCTTATTCTATTCTTTTTTTCTTATTCTATTCTTCCGCCCTCCTCAAAAAAATCACCCGTATTTGTAACCTCATAACTCAAGTTGGATAACTCTCAAATAATTCAAAGGAAACAAAAACCTTTTGTTAGGTATTTTATTTCATTTATTGAGCGGTCTCTGCCCCCTTTCTTGTCTGTCCCCTTTATAAGAATCCATATCTATAATCTATTTTTCGTCTTCAGTCAGTGTAATATAGTTCTTAAGACAATTGAAAACGGTATTTACTTGTTCCACGATTCGTTAGCTTTTTCTTGAATCATTGGGTTTAGACATTATTTCGAGGATCTTGAATCATTTCAAAAATGGCAGCAACATACCCATTTTTTTTCTTTCCATCAAAGAATCGTACAAATAGATGGTTGATCCCCCCAAATCCATTTTTGATCGAAATAGTTTTACCAATTCCAACAAATTTTACTTTTTTGAAACTTGCTCGAATTGGATGCTTTCGATTTCTATAGCGAAAATATACTTACGAAGTTGTTCTAACTTATTAATTTTTACTAACCCTAGAAACTTGCCCCCGAGAAATGAATCAACTCGAGCTCCATCATGTACTATTTCCATCATCAAACCCTCCTACCCCCCCCAAAAAAAAAGAAATTCGAGTAGAATAGAACAAACGATGTCGAGAAGGAGCACCTTCATTTCTATATAATAGAAAATGGTGGATGTAAGAATCCACGGCTAATGTAATCATGTCTTTCAAGTCGCACGTTGCTTTTTACCACATCGTTTCAAACGAAGTTTTACCATAACATTCCTCTAATTTTGAGCCTTTATGTAATTGATTCAATTCTGAAATCATGAATAGTCATTGATTCAATCGATCCATAATAATACATATTTTTTCCTTCGATATGAATGGAAAATTTCTAAAGGAAAAGTCAAGAAGTATCAAAAAAATTAAAATTAATTTGATATTGTAGGAATCTTATTTCTATTTTTTTCTATTGATTTGATTTTCTACAAAATCAATAGAAAAAAATAGAATTCAAAATTTTAATAGAAGATTTTGATTTATTATCAAAATCCAATTTGAATTCTTAAATAGATTCTAGATTAATAATTAATATTCAATATATTCAAATTCTAATTGTAAATCGAATTGTAAATCGAATTTACAATAGATCTAATCTAAATAGAAAATATATGAAAATATATAAATAAGAAAATAAATAAAAACGAATAATATATATAATATAAAAAATAAATAAAATATTATTTAATATCTTTTCTATTTTCAATATATTCTCTATATTATTAAATTTTAATAAAATAATAATAAATAATAATATCAATTTGGAATATAAAATACGAATCAAAATAAAAAAAAAAAGTTCTTTTTTAATCTACATTTTGAAAGTGACTCGATTTAGAATTTAGAGATGATTCATTAAAAAGAAATAGGAATCGCATTCTACCCAATATTATATACTCTTAAACAAAAAGGTTTCTCAAAAAAGGGGGAATCTTTATTATGATATGGAATTTGTATTCCGATATGATATACATCCGAAATCGATATGCTCTGGGACGGAAGGATTCGAACCTTCGAATAGCGGGACCAAAACCCGTTGCCTTACCACTTGGCCACGCCCCATTTCGATTTCTATTCGACACTACTAAACACTATTATTGATATTGGTTGTTCGTCAATTCCAGTCCAAACATCGAAATATATATAGAATAAATAGAATAAATTGTTGCTAGAATTGGAATATGTCTAGATATAGAATGAAACTGAAATTATTGATCATTACATATAATTCAATTAAGATATTGCATGAAAGTCTGACTTCTTCTATTTTTTGATTTCTTTTTCGTTCCGAATGGAAAGATTTTGAATTTGATAAGTTCAAATCAAAGAAGGATTTTTGAGGTCTACTTTTCTTATTTGATTCATCATTTTATTCGTAATTTATTCTATTTTGTTTTGTATCTATATTCTATTTTGATTATTTTTTTTTTTTCAATTTGTTTTTATTTCTTATTAATATTATTAATATTCATATTAATAATATTAATAAGAAATAATATGAATAAGAAATTTTTCAATTTAATTAATTAATATTAATAGTATAAATCATAAATGACATAAAATAAAAGAAAAAAAAAAAAGAAATAAAATTTGAAAATTCCGTTATTCCGTTATTAGATATTAGAAATAGAAAATTCAGAATATAATATATTAATAATATAGGTAATAATATAAACTTCAAATATTAACTGAATTTGAATTTTTTATTAATTTAATTCAAAAAAAAGAAAAAATACAATTATTTTTAATAACAAAATGTTTGTTATGCTTAATATGTTTAGTTTGGTCTGTATTTGTATTAACTCTGCTCTTTATTCAAGTAGTTTTTTCTTGGTAAAATTACCCGAAGCCTATGCTTTTTTGAATCCAATTGTAGATATTATGCCAGTAATACCTGTACTCTTTTTTCTCTTAGCTTTTGTTTGGCAAGCTGCTGTAAGTTTTCGATGAGATCTTTAAATTGAATACTGTCCTAGAAAAATGCAGAATTTATTCGAAAAAAAAGATTCGAACATTTTAAGAATTTTGTTTTTTAAGATCAGATAAGTTTTACAGTGTGAATCCTAATGTGTAGTATAGGAGAATCTATTCTCTTTATTTTTTTTTAATGATCTTGGAGATTGTGTAATGCTTACTCTAAAACTTTTTGTTTACACGGTAGTGATATTCTTTGTTTCTCTTTTCATCTTTGGATTCCTATCTAACGATCCGGGACGTAATCCGGGACGTGAAGAATAAAAAATTCTATTCTTTATTCTTTTGTTTTCTGTGTTTTCCTTGCTTGTGCTTGATTTTGAAATATTCTTATTATCTATTTTGAATCTTTCAATAAATATTAAATATAGAAATTATATAAATTAGAAATGAAAATTAAAAATGAAATAGAAATCAATTAGAAATCAATATTTCTATTTCAGTTTAACTATTCAATACGAAAAAAAAAAATTAGATTTTTCTATTTATATAATATATATAAATATAATATTAATAAATAGAAATAATATTATATTAATTTATATTAATAATAGATAAATTCAAACAAACAAAGAAAAGAAACAAAAAAGACTTTGTTCTATAAATTCAAAAAAAAAAGGGGGGGGTAAATAAAATACCAAATAATTGATGGAAACGGAAAGAGAGGGATTCGAACCCTCGGTACGCAAAATTCGTACAACGGATTAGCAATCCGACGCTTTAGTCCACTCAGCCATCTCTCCCGAATTGAAAAGGACCCTCTCTTTTTTTTTTTTTCGTTTTTTTGATTTCTATCTTATCTCTATTTATATACTTATCTCTATTTATATAAGTTAGAATATTTATTTCTATAATTTTATAGTTTTCTAGAATTTTATAGTTATAGAATTAGTATATAATAACTATAATTTCATTTCTATAATATTCTATAGAATATAAATTCTATATTCTATAGAATATTTCTAATTCTAATATTATTTAAGAATTTCTAATATACTAATATATTAATATTATATATTTTATTATTTAATATTATTTAAATTTAATATATCCATCTTAGTACTTATTAATTTGACTTTTACTTATTTAACTTAAAAATTTAGAATAAGTTAATGAAATAATAGAAATAATTCTAATACTAGAATCTTAATAAATCTAAATAATCTAACTAACCTAACTAATCTAACTAATAAAGAATCGAAACAAAAAAAAAAAAAGAAATAGAATTTGAATATTAAATTTGAGATTTTTGAAATTCTAGAAATTTGAAAATTCAAATTACAAATTAATAAAATAAATTGAATTTCTTATTCTTAATTTAATTTAACTTAATAATTCAAAAAATTCAATTTAAATAAAATAGAAATTACAAAAAATAATAAACAAATAATATAAATAATAAAATACTAAATAAAATACTAAAAATATGGTTAATTAAAAAAAATTATTAAAAAAAAAAATCATTCTATTATATTCTAATAACTTATAATATAAGTTATATTATTATATTCTAATCTAATATCTAATAATATATTCTAATACTAATAATTTATTCTATTTGAATTTTATAGAATAATATTCTATTTATTCAATTTATTATTTAATAATTTATTAATATTATAATATTAAATAATATTAAATTAAATTATTAAACAAAACAATATTTTATTTCATAGAATTTTAATTCTATAAAATTCTATATTCTATATAGAATAGAAGCATTTTCGAATTTTGAATAAAGAATCAAAAAAACGTGTTTTTTTAGCCCGGCCAGGTTAGTACCTAGCTGAGCCTTTTTTGTTCCCATGAACTCTGGATAAAAAAGATTTATTTGATCTGAAAAAAAAAAAATACTTCGTATTGAAACAAGATCAAACATAAGAATGTCATTTGGTATTACTCTTTCTTTTTTTCGGCTTAAGTATCTAAAAGAAAAAAATGGAACTAAAGATTCTTCCACAATGTATTTTTATGTTATGACTTAAGTAGTTTTGTCGAGATGTATCTGCCAAAACACCTTTAACAAAACAAAATCAAAAAATCCAATGGGTCCTCTTGGCTTAATTCCATTAGATCCACTTACGAAACACGTCAACACTATAAATTTGATGATTCTTTTATGATCCTATTTCTGATTCCCTTGTTGGACAAAAGTCCAATTTATATACAATAATCGCATTGAAGCGGGTATAGTTTAGTGGTAAAAGTGCGATTCGTTCTATGGATCCCTTACTAGTTAAGGGATCCCTCATTTGATTCATATTCTGATCAAAAACTTTATTTCTTATCTTAAAAGGGTTTAATCCTTTACCTCTCAACGAATAATTCGAGGAATAATACACATTATCGTAATTTATATTCAAAAAGAATCAATTCGAAATTGACAAATTGAATTATGAAATTACAAAAACATAAGTTTTTTGAATTGGATCAATACTCCCAATTTTTTGGGTATGAGTAAAGGATCCATGGAAAAAGATATAGAAAGTTTTTTTTCGTAACTAAATCTTCTATTTTTCCTATTTGTATAGGAGAGATTGAAGCAAAATAGCTATTAAACGATTACTTTAGTTTACTAGAGATATCGACATATTGTTTTTAGCTCGATGAAAAAAAAAATGCTTTTCCTAAGGATTCTATTAAATAGAAATAGAGAACGAAATAACTAGAAAAAAAAAAAAAGATTATTAGAATCCGCCTCTTCTAGATTCTAGAGGGATCATCTAAAAAGCAGTATGTTTTGAATGCATTGAGACAGATTATGAGAGAAGGGCTGACATAGATGTTATGGTTGGCATTTTTTTTTTACGGTTTCCATTTGTTAATCTCTTCCATAAAGGAGCCGAATGAAACCAAAGTTTCACGTTCGGTTTTGAATTAGAGACGTTTAAAATGATGAATCAACGTCGACTATAACCCCTAGCCTTCCAAGCTAACGATGCGGGTTCGATTCCCGCTACCCGCTTCTTTCTATTTATATCTCTCTAGTTATATTTATTCTATTCGAATCTAAATTTGTGTATTTCTATTATAGAATATAGAATCGAATTAATATTCTAATTATAGTTATAGAATTTATAGAATATAGAATTTAATTAATATTAATAAACTAAAACTAATTAATTTAGTTATTTTGTTTTTAACTAAAAAAAATCGACTAGAATTCGAAAAAGAAAGAAAATAGAATTTTGGAATTTATTCTAATTCTTTAATTGGAATCTAATTTTATTAATTTTCAATTTAATGTAAAAATCGAAATGTAATTAATCATTAAATCATTAAATTGAATACACAATCCCCTGATCACAATCACATATTCGTTTTTCCGAATAGAACAATAAAAAAACAATTGTATTGTAATAAAAAGAAAAGCGTCCATTGTCTAATGGATAGGACAGAGGTCTTCTAAACCTTTGGTATAGGTTCAAATCCTATTGGACGCAAATTATTTTCATATATATATATATTTATATATAATTCGAGTTCTATGTCAAGAAAAAGATTTTGAATACTTTTTTTTTTTTTTTTGAATTTAACAAGAGACACTTAGACTTTTAGAGTAATTTTTAGCGTAATAACTTAACTTATATACATAAGTATACATAAGTTATACACAATTGATATCTTGACCCTCTCCTCTTTTTTTTATAGAATCTTATAAAGATCGTGGATTTCTTTCAATTTTTTCATTTTTTATTAATTCAAATTTATTAATTAATTAATTAATTAATAATAATTCTAAATTATAATTATTTAATTTGAATATATTTAATTTGAATAATAAAAATTTTTATTAATAATAAAATTAATAAATAATAAAGAAAAAAAAATAATATTAAAATTGATTCCCTATTTATTAAATATTTCGATATTTCTATATTAGAATTAGAATTCTAAAATCTCAAATTGGTTCTAATATAATATAACTAACTATAATATAAATACTAATTGAAATAATCATAAATATTATTTTATATTATTTTTTAAATTTGATAAATATTAAATGCAATTTTTAATCAATTTTTTTCTACTTGTTCCTGAAGTAAAAAGAGTTCCATCTGTTCCTGAATAGCTTCTTTCAAAAGGGCTTCTGCTTCCCGAGTGAATGTCTTGGTAGAAGATATGATTTCTTGGAATTGAGGTTTATTCGTTTTTAAGTAAGCACGTAACTCAACAAGAAATTTCCTTACCTGTCCAATTTCTAATGAATCAAGATAACCGTTCGTTCCGGTATAAATAGTTATTATCTGTTCTTCGACAGTGAGAGGGGCTGATTGGGATTGTTTGAGCAACTCGCGCAACCGTTGACCTCTTGCCAATTGATTTTGAGTAGCTTTATCGAGATCAGAAGCAAATTGGGCAAAAGCTTCTAATTCTGCGAATTGTGCCAATTCTAATTTTAATTTACCAGCTACTTGTTTCATGGCTTTAATTTGAGCCGCAGATCCTACTCTGGAGACAGAAATACCCACGTTAATTGCAGGTCGGATTCCAGCATTGAATAGATCGGCGGATAAGAATATTTGGCCATCTGTAATGGAAATTACATTAGTAGGAATATAAGCTGAAACATCTCCCGATTGGGTCTCAACTA